GTTAGCCTATTGAAGAAAAATCCGAGGCTCACTCGCTGCCCTAAGCCCTACAGTTCCTTCGCTTACCGCCTAAGATGAATCTATTGCCTCCCCTCCCTCCACGAGTAGATATTTAGTATTGAATAGTGTCAAACCCAATCCCAAGCAATAGTCAAGAAGAAAAACTCAGGACTAGGAAAGAAAGGCAGAGACAGGGAAAGCTAGGGTGATAGCCCTATAGATGAGTAATAGGATAGGGAGCACTCCGCTACACTCATTAGGACAACAACCTCCTAACTACTATGAGTTAAGCAACTAATGGACAGACCAGACCGCATAAGACTACTGGAATAGAAAAAGAGAAGGGATTCACGGGCAGTGAAGGCAACCAAGGGAGAGGAATCATTCCATTCAATTCCGAAGCCTAGCGTCTCCTGTAAGACTCTATCACCTTAATTCTTTTGTTGAGGTTCTGGCACTTCTTCCTCCGGCCCTCTATTTACATAGCGAAGAAAGGCAAAGGCTCTTGCTCGAATGCGTGACTTATGTCTCTTTTTCCATTTATAAAAAGTAAGATGAATCTACGCTCCTCGGCCTATAGTAAGTGAATGAGAGGGTATGGGGTTCCGGGTCTTTTTCCAGTCAAAATTTACTAATAGGCAATCCCCTTTTTCCGTGATAATGTGAAAGGACTCAATTCCTTCTTTCTTCCCCAGCGAAATGTAGCAGGAACAGCCTTCCCGCAGTCGCATTAAGGAGATTTTTTCTTGAAACTCTTTACTCCTTCACCCGTAGCAAGTACTCATTTCTATTTAGTTGTTTTCTTACTCTATCCGGCTATTGAACCTGGTTTCCCTCTGCATATGGTAATAGAGAGTTAGACAGCTTAGAGAGCTCCTCAAAGGGCTAGTTCTCACTCTGTTTTGGGGACCCCCAAGACTTCCCTGTGTTTCCTAGTCTATATAGGTCCAATCTCATCTGCTAGCGCTTCTTCGTTGCTTGGTCGGGACACATTCATCGATTTCTTTTCATTCTTCCTGGGCTTGCAAGTGACTTACTTCTTTTGGCCGTTCTTGCTGTCTTAAGTCGTCCTCTTTTCTTTAGAAGCTGTTAATTGATTTCGTGCCTGCCCTAAGGCTAAGGGGAGAACTGCATGTCCTACTAGTCGGATAGAAGCCTACCCACCTACCAGCCTACCTTGTTCATATCGAGCCGGACAGGAGAGACACTCTTTAAAGTTAATAGAAGCAATTCCTTTTATAAGCTTGAAAATAGGCGCTGTAAATCAATTCAAATAGATAGGGGAGTTCCGAACCAGCAGCAAGCCCTTTCTCGCCCTTTCTAATGTCCTAGGCGAAGGCAGTGCAGGTGAAAGCCCAATAGATCCCATTTTTTTTATCGCTCCACATAGCTCACGACCCGGCACGAAGAAATCTCTTAGATGGGCGGATGCGAATCTGGATCTATCAACGGAGCAATTCCATTCCAGTCGTAGTCTCAATCCCATATTCAATGAAAGTCTCCGCCGTGTCTGACCCCCTCAATCTTTCTATCCGGAGTGAGTCAGGCGGCTAAGCCTTTCATCCTGATAAAAGAAAGAGTTTTCCCACCCTCCAAGTATCCATAAATGGAATCGGTTTGAGTGAATTACTTACCGCAGTCAAAGCCAATAGGGAAAGTCAGGTCAAGAGAGAGTCTCTTTCCGATTAGTGCATCTCGCACTTCCAATTCATTCCGAGTTAGAAAAAGTCAGTTCCTTCCCTCCCTTTTACTTTTTCTAGGGTAAAGTCCTCTTAAATGGATTACTAGTTCCTTCCTTCCCAATCAATGCTAACTCTATCTTCCTCTCTTGTAATTTAGGAGATTTCCCCAGCCCATAAAGAACTGTAGTTACATACAGCTCTCAAAAGATAAAAAGAGAAAGAGCTATGAGTTCAAGTAAGAAAGTGAAAGTTCAGTCCTCACAGTTTCCCTATCCCACTGCCAAAAAGAAGACAGCAACAATCTAGCTCCTCGTACTACTTCTCTCAGTAAATACCATTCTCTTAGTTAGGTAGTAAGTAGATAGACGGATTAGTACTTTTACCCAGGGGTAGCCTTCCTTGTCGCCAAAGAAGAATGATAATTTCTAAAGTTTTCTTGGGGTTTTTCGCTTCAATAGCAGAAGCAAAGAAGTCAAATCAATGCAGCTTTCGTGCCCAGCCTAAAGATCCTATCCTCTTGCAGCTGGAGCTCTTGATGGCACGTTCAAGCGAGTTTATGAATGAATGAAATCAGTTGAAGGAGCGGCCAAGGACGAAAGCTTTGATTGCGTTCTGCTATGGTTGGCTTTTTTCCTTGCCTAAAACAACTATCTTCTCTTCGCGAACGGTTAAGAATCCTCTTTGTATGCGCGTTATCTCTTGTTTATTCTTCTAGTTTGTGCTTCTTATGCTTTCTCAACTGGGTGATACTCCGTTTCTTCTTAGGTTGTCTGTAAGTGTAGTTCGTGGTTCACGGGTGAGGTTACCTGGATAGGTGG